GTATCAAGCTTCTTCATAAGATTATCTATTAAAAATGAATTCTCTAGCAATTGGCTCCGTACCACTGAAATATCTGGTCGTATGCTTGAAAGATAACCCAAAAAATCAAAGGAATGCTTGGATAATTGGTTTATATGGATTCTTCCTGGTTGAGACCATACATAAAAATGACATTGCCAAAAATTGACAAGATAATATTTCCATTTAGTCATCAGAAGAGGAGTATCTTTTGATGCCAGAATCGATTTTCCTTGATAGCTAACATACTGTATAAAAGGGTCCTTGAAGAACCACAGGGTGGCCGGAAATAAGACTTCTTCGACAGGATATTTTATTTTTTCATAAAAACGTATTCGCTCAAAAAAGATCCTAAAAGAGGTTAATCGTAAATGATTAGACTTATTACGTAGAAAAAGTAAAATAGATTCGTATTCACCTACATAAGAATTGTATAGGAGCAAGAATAATCTTTGATTACTTTTTGCAAAAATGGATTTTTTTGGAGTAATAATAGTATTCCAACTATAATACTCGTGAAGAAAGAGCCGTAATAAATGCAAAGAGGAGGGATCTTTCACGTAGTAGCGAAGGGTTTGAACCAAGATTTCCAGATGGATAGGGTAGGGTATGAGTACATCTGATGCATAATTTAAATGTGGAAATTTGTCCTCGAAAAAAGGAAATATTGAATGAATTGATCGTAAATTATAAGATTTTATGGTTTCTGTCTCCTCTAAGGAAGATACTAATCGTAGGGAAAACGGAATTTCCACAATGACTGCAAATACCTCCGATATCATTTGAGAATACAAATTTTTGTTGTACCCCAAAAATTTATTTTGATTCGAATCATTAACGGAAAGAATAAAATGATTCTGTTGATACATTCGACTAATTAAACGTTTTAGAATTAGTAAACTAGATTTCTTGTCATAACCTACATTATCCAATAAAACGGATCTATTTAAACCACGATCATGAGCAAGGGCATAAATAGACTCCCGAAAGATAAGTGGGTATAGTAAGTCGTGTTGCTGAGATCTATATAATTCGAAATATCCTTGAAAGTCTTCCATTTAAAATTAAATTTGAATCAGAAAAGAAATAGGGAGTTTTTGGGGTTATCAAATGATACATAGTACGATACAGTTAAAACAAGGTATTTCTAGTAAGAAAAAACTAGATACCTCGGAAACAAGTCAAACTCATCAACGGGCTCTCTAGAACCTCCCCTTCCTTTCCATACAATAGGTTTATGTTCATTTATAGGATAACAAGATAGTTAGAAGCCCTTTATTTTATCAATCCAATCGCTCTTTTGATTTTGAAAAAAAAAAAAAAAGAAATCTCTTTATCAATATACTACCTTCTTCTACACATTTATCTCTACCCCGTAAAGGGGAATAGCTAATAGTTAGGGCTCATAAGAAATTTCTAATCCACTCATCGGAAAAGCTTTTACCACATTAGGCACTAATATATTTTTAACGTCTAATTAGATGGGGTAATCATTCAAAAATTAAGAACAGAAGCTCGTTACTTTTTATTTCCCTATAATTGGAACCTCTAGTAAGGCTCTACCCATTTATTCACTCGACCCCTCCCCCCAAAAATTCTTTTTTTTTAATTGAATTTAAACAATTGAAATAATATTTTGGACCTATTCAGTAAGAAAGAATGAAATATTCTCAGAATTATCCATTGCTACGACATGCTACTTTTTCCATTCATTCCTTTCAGGATCAGTCGTGGTCTTACAAACTCTACCAATGGTATGGACGAATCCGTTTCTTCATACAAATGTGTAAAAGATGTTAGCCGCACTTAAAAGCCGAGTACTCTACCGTTGAGTTAGCAACCCAAATAAACAAATTAGAATGTGTAGATACAATCAGAATCCCAATAAATAACGAAATTGAATGGCACAACACAATCAAACCATTAAAAAAACAATGAAAAAAAACTCTAACCCGCTCTAAACATAATAAAAATGAACAAATCCGACGAAAATACAAAAATTCTCAAATATAAAGATAAAAAAAAGTCACAGATTTTCAAATATTTATAGACCGCTTCTTGTCTCTCTTCTCTTAATACTATTAATTAAATATTTAAATATTATATTATTCATTAATTAGTATATATCGAGTTTGATTGATTTAAATCTTAATCAAAAAAGACCTCCTCTATGACAGTATGACAGAAAATCTAAGAAGATTATTTGAATGAAATGAAATCTATGGAACAGGGATAAATAGATCCATTTATCCACGATCAGATTATATTTATTTGATACACTGTTGTCAATATTAATATTGACAAAAACATAAGCATACAAAAGATAAAACAAATTCTAAATCGAACTAACAATTCCGATTTCAATCAATTTAAATTAATCAAATTATTTAATTTAATTGGAAATGTAAAAAAACGAAGGACTTGTGTTGGATTGGCACTACACTATATATAAATTGGCACTACACTATATATAAATAGAATATTAAGTATATAATATAAGTATATAAATATAAGTGAAAGACTTAATTAAGGAAGACAGGGAAGAAGTAGAAAAAAACGAGGTTTATTCAATAACTAAAATAATCAGGTTTAGTCCTTCCTTTTTTTTTTTTTCATTAATTGAATTTTGTTTGTTGATTAAGGCTAAGTTCCGTAAAAACCCCCGCCTTTTTTAAAATATCATGAACAGTTCCTGTAGGTTGAGCGCCTTTTTCAAGGAAGTATAGAATAGCAGGAACATTTAAATAAATTTGATTGTTTATCGGATCATAAAAACCCACTTTCCGAAGATCTCTTCCCTCTCGTCGGGATCGAACATCAATTGCAACGATTCGATAAATAGCTCATTGGGATAGATGAACAATACCCCCCCTAGAAACGTATAAGAGGTTTTCCCCTCGTACGGCTCGAGAAAATTCAAAATTATGTCATTATGTCTATGTATAGAATTACAATATCAAATATATCCATAAAATCATCAAATTAATTAGACTATTGATTTGAGTACTTTTTTTCTTATTCTTACCCAACAAAAAATTAATAGTATTTGCACCCCATAACTCAAGTTGGATAACTCTGAAATAACTCAAAAGAGAAACCCTTTATTTTAGCTACTTCATCTATTGAGCGGTCTCTAACCCTTTAATTGTCTGCCTTCTTTAAAAATCCATTTAGATTCTTCATTCTGATCTAGTTGTTAAGACAATTAAAAAAGGTATTTCCTTGTTCCAGGATCTTTGCCTTGAATCATTGGGTTTAGACATTACTTCGGTGATCTTTAAATCCTTTCAAAACGGCAGCAACATACCATTTTTTTTGATTTCTTTTTGTCAAAGAATCATACGAATGTTTGATTTCTGCATAATACACTTTCCTTTTGATTTGATCGAAAGAGTTTTACCAATTTCAACAAACCTTCCTTTTTAATTAGAAATTTTCTCGAATGGGCCCTTTTAGTTTATGTATCGAAAATATACTTACGAAGTTGTTCCAATTTGTTGATTGATACTAACCCTAGATTCTTGCCCCTGAAAAAAAAATACTTTCTACTCGAGCTCCATCCTATACTATATTATATCATCCCCCCCGCCCCCCCCAAAAAAAGGGGGGGGGGGGGTTACAGTGGAATAGAACAAATGATGTCGAGCCAAGAGCACTTTCATTCCTATAATATATAATATAAAAAAGTGGTGGATGTAAGACTCCACAGGGGATCATGTCCTTCAAGTCGCACGTTGCTTTCTACCACATCGTTTTAAACGAAGTTTTACCATAACATTCCTTCAGTTTGGAACCCATATGTAATTGATTCAATTATGAAATCGTGAATAATCATTGGTTCGAGTGGTACATAGTAATCTATACTCTTTTCTTCTATATGAAAAACAGGGTCTCAGCAAGAAAAAATCAATTTAACCCCGTTTTTTAGATTAATAAAGATTAATAGAATTAAATATTGGAAATTCTATAAAAATAGAAATCCTTTTTTATTTTATAAATTCTTTTGATTCTTTTATTTATATCATTCGATATTTTAAACCATTTTTCTATTATTGTAAAAATAAAATTAGTTAACTAAATTATAACTAATATAACACGAATAAATAAATATAATATGAAGAAATCAAGTTATTTTTAATCTGTATCTTCAAGTAAGATAATAGTGATAGAATAAATTCAACAATTTCACACTTCTTCAAGTACCAAGAACTCATAGCGGTTCGTTACAAAGATTAAATTGATTGAAAAATCTCCTATCCGATATAATTATTTGCATCTTTGCAAAAAATAAAGTTTTACAGCAAGGACTTTTCGTTTTTTATCATCCGTTTATCATTAGTAAGAGAGAGATAAATTCATATTGGAGTAAACGGTCTGTGATTAAAAAAAGATAGATAAAAAAACACTGATGTAAGAGAAGATTGAAATTTTATTTTGTTATTTTTTCATATTTATACTGTAAAATCATTATTATTTAAAGAATTGCCACAGAATTCAATTTCCTATTTCATATGCGTGTTATTTCAACTCAATTTAATTTGTAAAAAAGATATGATTCCGCCGATAAAAATAATAATAATCACATTCTATACCAATACTTTACTCTTAATCTAATCTTAATACAAATACGGACAATCTTAATACGGAAGGCTGTTCTAAAAGGCAACCTTAAACCTTATATATATATATATATTTTATTATGATATATAGATATATATTTTATATTATAATATATATATTTTATTATGATATATAGATATATATTTTATATTATAAAATTTTAAATAAAATATATAATTTAAAATAAAATATAGACTGGGTATGCTCTGGGACGGAAGGATTCGAACCTCCGAATAGCGGGACCAAAACCCGTTGCCTTACCACTTGGCCACGCCCCATTTATTTATATTCGACACTAATAAACACTAATATTGGTACGGGTTATTCGTCAACTCCAGTCTAAATATCTATTATTTTAAAAATAGATTACTAGAATTTTTATACATGTAAACTATACATGTAGACATAGAATTAAACTGAATTTATTGATCATTACATATAATTCAATTAAGATATTGTACGAAAGTATGATTTATTCTATTCTCTTTTGATTTGAGATATAGAAGGATTTTTGGTTGGGTGAGTTCAAATAAAAGAAAGTTTTTTGGTCTATCTTATTTTATTTTTATTCATTTTTTTCTTCTATCAATAATAACATATCTATAATAATAAAAAACTCAATTAAATTTATTAACAACTCAATCAAAATAAATACAATTATCCCCAAAAACAAAATATTTGTTATGCTTAATATTTTTAGTTTGATCTGTATCTACCTTAATTCTGCTCTTTATTCCAGTAGCTTTTTCGTAGCCAAATTGCCCGAAGCCTACGCTTTTTTGAATCCAATTGTAGATGTTATGCCGGTGATACCCCTGTTCTTTTTTCTCTTAGCCTTTGTTTGGCAAGCTGCTGTAAGTTTTCGATGATAGTTTTAATAAAGTGCCAGACAAATTAATGATTTATTCAAAAAGAAAATTGTAGAATTGATAAGCTCAGATAAGTCCTATACCCTCAATTCAAATATTGAAATTATTGTACAACCGCGACAAATCTGGATCACCCCACTTTATTTCTTGGTGTCAAAATAAAAATAAAAGGGGTCGGGTATGTGGTATAAAAGTGGAGAATCTATTCTCTTTTTTCCTAAAAAATCTTGGAGATTGTGTAATGCTTACTCTCAAACTATTTGTTTACACGGTAGTGATATTCTTTGTTTCTCTCTTTATCTTCGGATTCCTGTCTAATGATCCAGGACGTAATCCTGGACGTGAAGAATAAAAAATAAAGTTTTCTTTGCTTGATTTTAAACTGTTATTTTAAACTGTTATTAGTAAGATTTTATCTATTCCACTTATTAATTTTTAACTAGTTAATAAAAAAAGAGCTTGCGATAAATTCGAAAGAAAATACCAAGTCATCAACGAAAACGGAAAGAGAGGGATTCGAACCCTCGGTACGAAAAACTCGTACAACGGATTAGCAATCCGACGCTTTAGTCCACTCAGCCATCTCTCCTCCCAATTGAAAAAGGATAATACTGTGTTACATTATAAAAAATAAGGCTTGAAAACACCCGTCATAGTATATACTCTTATTTTTTTTTTTTTATTTCGTCCGAGGGGGCTTTTTAGTTCCACGGCCCGGTCAGTACTTAGCCGGGCCCGCCCTTTTGTTCCAACAAATCATAACTAAAAGATTTATTAAATCGAAAAAAAAAAAATGAAATTTCTATGATATAGAATCGAATGGTATAGAATCAAAGTGCCATTTCTTTCTTGGTTAGTCCTTTTATTCCGGTCCGGTTTAAATAAGAAAAGGGGAACTCTCGTTTGTTGCCACAATCTATTTTTGTGTTATAGATTAAGTTCGAAACAAAAAACCCGGGCAAAAAATGTTATTGAGTTATCAAATAAATCCTCTTTTCCAAATCTCATAGTTCCTCTGATACAAAAGGTAAACGTCCTAGTTTTCATAATGCTTTTCTGATCTTTTGTTTTATTTTTTGATTAGGGTCGACAAAAGGTCCATTTATATACAATAATCTGATTGTAGCGGGTATAGTTTAGTGGTAAAAGTGTGATTCGTTCTATACCCCTTTATATAGTTAAGGGGTCTTTCGGTTTGATTAATATTCATTCCGAACAAAAACTTTAGTTCTTAAAAGGATTGAATCCTTTCCCTCTCAATGAAAAATTCGAGGAAGAATATAAATTCTCGTGATTTGTATCCAAGAATCAATTTTAAATTGAAAAATTGGATTATGAGATTACGAAACATAATTTTTTTATTGGATCAATACTTCCAATTGAATGAGTATAAGTAAAGGACCCATGGATAAAGATAAAAAGTGTATTTCTAATCGTAACTAAATCTTCAATTTTTCATTTCTGTAGGGGGAATTGAAGCAAAACAGCTAGTAAACAATGTCTTTGGTTTACTAAAGACATCGAGAAATTGTTTTAGCTCGGTGGAAACAAAATGCTTTTCCTAAGGATTCTTTCAAATAGAAGTAGAGAACGAAGTAACTAGAAAGATTGTTAGAATATAACACCCCTCTCTATAGGGATCGTCTAGAAAGCGGGTTGTTCTGAATAGATTCAGACATAAAAGCTGACATAGACGTTATGGGTCAGATTTTTTATTTCGTTCATGTCTGAATCTGGGAATTTATCCATCTTCCATAAAGGAGCTGAATGAAACCAAAGTTTCACGTTCAGTTTTGAATTAGAGACGTTAAAAATGATGAATCAACGTCGACTATAACCCCTAGCCTTCCAAGCTAACGATGCGGGTTCGATTCCCGCTACCCGCTTTTACTTTTTAATATTAAATAAAAAGGTTGAATGAATCGAATTAATATAATACATCATTGACTTGAAGACTAAATTCTTGGAATTCTTTCAACTACTTCTTTTTGCG